TTCGCTCACAGGTATCTGAGCAATTTTTCCTGTTGCTTTTACAGAACTTCCCTCTTGGATCATCAAACCATCGCCCATTAATACAACACCAACATTTTTTGATTCCAAATTCAGAGCAATGCCTATTGTACCCTCTTCAAATTCTACTAATTCACCCGCCATTACTTCATCAAGACCGTGAATACGAGCAATACCGTCGCCTACTTGAAGTACCGTGCCAGTATTCACAATCTTCACTTCTCTACTATATTGTTCAATACGTTTACGGATAATATTACTAATCTCGTCGGCTTGAAGGGTTACCATGAGTCTTTCTTTATTCTTTTTCAGCAGCAAAGGAAAAAAATCAACTAGAAAATAAAATAAATAATGCCTACGGTAGAAAGACTAATCAATTATTTCTTTCATCGCCCCCAACATCCCAATATTTGTACTGATGGTGCGTAAATGTAACTCGCTGTTCAAACAACTATTCAGAGTTTCTAGAGCTCCTTGTAAAGCTTGTTGGAAAACTCGTTGTCGGACTTCATTAATAGCTCTTTGTTGTTCAAACTGAATGGTTTCGTTTTTGTAATTTTCTAATTGTTCCAAATTCTTATAAGTTGAATTAATCAAATTCAATTTATCTCGTTCTATCTCAGAGTATCTATTCACTCGATATTCATCTGCTTCCAGTTCCACTTTCCGCAAGCGGGCCCGGGCTTTTTCCAGCTGTTCAATGGCCCCTTCGCGCAGTTCTTCTGAATTTCTAATAGTACTCAAGATTCTCTGTTTTCGATTATCTAATAAATCACTTAATGAAAGTAGATTATCTTCCCATTCCTTCTATGATCTCTTCCCGAACCAAACATGAATCTTTCGATTCATTTGGCTCTCATGCCCAGTTACTTAATGGGGCATTCCCATTTTAAAATGTAATGAGCTTATCCTCTCCTTTATGTTCCTGTTCGTCTTCCAAAACATAGAAACTGATCCTTAATCCAAAACCAGAATATTTGGAGGACTCTCCCGACCAGACAAAAAATCTGTAATTATCAACAAAGTTGTTTCTTTTTTTTTTTCTATTTTTATTTTCTTCAAATCCAAAAAAACTCTTCTTACTTTATACACAGGTCGTCGATTCCGCATTGGATAAAAAAGGCAGGGCGCCCTTTTTCCAGTAAATGGTTCAAATTTTTTTATCCATATGAGTGTTCTATAGCAGATAAATTACAACTAGTCAGTCTTTTTGAAACCATTTCCATATAGAGTGGTAGAAAGAGTACCAGTGTTGCACCTCGACTTCAAATAATTTAGCTTTAACCATGTAAAGAGTCCCGCATTATTGGTATTGGTGAATAGAGAATCAAAGTGGATTTACCAATAAGTCACGAAATGCTATAGTTCGTACATATGATTTTTGAATTTATTCAGAAGTAATTCGCGAGATCGTACACCATTCCTTCCTAGTTAGAAGGTAAAGAAAAAAAGTGCAACTGGTTGGATCCAGCCTATTCTTGAAATAAACAACTCGCACACACTCCCTTTCCAAAAAAGATCAATACACCAAGCACTACACTCAGATTTATTGGATTTGTTGCTAAAATATCGGTATTAAACCCGAAACTCCCGGCGGATGGCCAGTGACCCAAGGAAACGAAAGAATCGGTTACATTTTTCATATGATCTCCTCTTATAGCTTATAGGTAGAACTAACAAAACTGAACAGAGTTTTTTTATTACTTTACTAATAAGACTAAGAAAATACTTTCAAATTTCTAGGCTTAAACAAAGGGATTCGCAAATAAAAGTGCTAATGCCACGACCAGTCCATAAATTGTCAAAGCTTCCATAAAAGCCAGACTAAGTAATAAAGTACCTCGTATTTTTCCCTCTGCCTCTGGTTGTCTTGCGATACCTTCTACGGCTTGGCCCGCAGCAGTACCTTGACCAACCCCAGGTCCAATAGAAGCAAGTCCTACAGCCAATCCAGCAGCAATAACGGAAGCAGCAGAAATCAGTGGATTCATGGTAAGCTCCTTGCACAAAAATAAATAAAATGGTTAATGATACAATACAATTAACCAACGAATTATGACTTATTATTCTATTGCATTACTTCAATTAATAGTTCGTACGTAGTTACTTCGACTGCATGGATCTTAGTAATGCAATTATTGAATCATAAGCATCAGAACTACTTTGATATCTCGTTTTTAGTTCCTATCCACGGAGTCTTTCTTTATCAACCCATTAGACTCTAGTCCTTCCATTTGTTTTTTCCAAACCATTATTTCAATCCGTCGCCCTTTCTCTTCTATATGCTTGATTTCATCTGCTTCTTCATTCGTACCAGACGAAACGTAAAGACGTCTATGGAAACCCCCATCTAAATTCACAGTGGGGTAGGAAATAAAATATGTGGATAGTTCATATATACCTAGTAAATATCTAATATCACATATACATGTGTTTCTTCCCTAACGTAAACCAACCATTTACATCTTATATGATATACAAC